TGAAATGAAAGAATCCGGAGTGATTAATGAAAAAAATCTTTCCGAATCAAAAGTAGCTCTAGTCTATGGTCAAATGAATGAACCCCCGGGAGCTCGTATGAGAGTTGGTTTAACTGCCCTAACTATGGCAGAATATTTTCGAGATGTTAATAAACAAGATGTGCTTCTATTCATCGACAATATCTTTCGTTTCGTCCAAGCAGGATCAGAGGTATCCGCTTTATTAGGTAGAATGCCTTCCGCAGTTGGTTATCAACCCACCCTTAGCACAGAAATGGGTTCTTTGCAAGAAAGAATTACTTCTACGAAAAAGGGAGCTATAACTTCAATCCAAGCAGTTTACGTACCTGCGGATGACTTGACTGACCCTGCTCCTGCTACAACATTTGCACATTTAGATGCTACTACCGTACTATCAAGACCATTAGCTGCCAAAGGTATTTATCCAGCAGTGAATCCTTTAGATTCAACGTCAACTATGTTACAACCAAAGATTGTTGGCAAGGAACATTATGAAACTGCGCAAAGAGTTAAGCAAACTTCACAACGTTACAAAGAACTTCAGGACATTATAGCAATTCTCGGATTGGATGAATTATCCGAGGAGGATCGTTTAACTGTAGCAAGAGCACGAAAAATTGAGCGTTTCTTATCACAACCCTTCTTCGTGGCAGAAGTCTTTACTGGTTCTCCAGGAAAATATGTTGGTCTTGCAGAAACTATTAGGGGATTTCAACTGATCCTTTCTGGAGAATTAGACGCTTTGCCCGAGCAAGCTTTTTATTTGGTGGGTAACATCGATGAAGCTACTGCGAAAGCTATCAATTTAGAAGTGAAGTAGAGAGCAATTTGAAGAAATGACCTTAAAACTTTGTGTACTGACTCCTAATCGAATTATTTTGGATTCAGAAGTAAAAGAAATCATTTTATCTACAAATAGTGGTCAAATTGGTGTATTACCAAATCACACTCCTATTGCCACAGCTTTGGATATAGGTCTTTTGAGAATACGCATCAACGACCAATGGTTAAGGGTGGCTCTAATGGGTGGTTTTGCCAGAATTGGAAATAATGAAATCATCATTTTAGGAAATGATGCAGAGATAAGTACTGACATTGATCCGCAAGAAGCTCAAGAAGCTCTTGAAATAGCTGAAGCTAACTTGAGGAAAGCTAAGGGTAAGAGACAACTGATTGAAGCGAATCTAGCTCTTAGACGAGCTAGGACACGAGTAGAGGCTGTTAATGTTATTTCTTAACATTTTATTTAAAAATTAGTCAATACATCAAATAAATCCAAATAAGTTTTATGAAAGTTTTTTTGATACTATCTTCTTGAAATTGAAAAAAATCACTTTGAATCAGATACAAGGAAAAGATCCATTAAGTAGAAAAACTTATTAGATACTAACCCTGGTATCTAATAGGTTCTACCTACTATTGGATTTGAACCAATGACTCCTGCCGTATGAAAGCAATACTCTAACCACTGAGTTAAGTAGGTAATTCAAAACAAAAAAGAAAATTCTATCACTTTTCTAATTCTAATTATAGAAAGAATATTCTTTCTAAGCAATACCAATCTATTAACAGTAAATAGATCAGAGATTAATCATATGGATTAGGATATGGATTAGGCTTGACAAAAAAGATTTTTTGTATTAAGATTTTTTGTACAAGGGCTATAGCTCAGTTGGTAGAGCGCCTCGTTTACACGTGCGCCAATGTTTTTCAAAGAAGCATGCAATGAACATGATTAGTCTTATTCAAAAATCAATGTCTTACTCCATATATTGAAAATAAGGGAGAACAATAGCCTGACAAATAGTCGGTTTAGTATGATTTTGATGTGATTTTCGATACAAAATCTAATAAAACCACTCATTGATTTGTTAATTGATAAGGTTAATAGCTAAATCTATTCAATGCTAGGCATAATGAGTATAAGGATCTCAAAAAAACTCTTTTCGTCCTATGAACTTTAAGGTGTATAAAGTCTCATATTCGACTCTTACATACAGCGGAACGATAGAGATTCTATTTATTTCAAATTAGGTGAAATAGGCCGAAGGCAGACCTAAGTCAAGGTAACCCTTCTTTGAAAAACTTTGGTATTGCTCTTAGATCAGGACATAATGAATCAGAGTACATGGAACCATCTTTTTATCTTCATTTTTCCCATAATGAAATAATATGGTGGATTAACTGATTTTCTTTTAGTTAATGAAAGAGCCCAATGCAACAAACTGCATGTTGGGTCTTTGAAACAGTTCGAATCATTTCGATAAGAAATTCAGTTTGATCTCTTTTACCGAGAAGGTCTACGGTTCGAGTCCGTATAGCCCTAATCCATTTCATTTTTCAAGACTTTTTTTGAAAGAGTTTTCAAAATAGAAAGATATGAAAGAAAATATAGAACTCTCTTTCAAAATATCTTAAAAGATATTAAGATAAGAATAGTATCCCAAATAAACTAATTATTTAATAGAGTTTCTTAAATTCTATGTAAATTTTTATATTCTTACATAGTCTTTTACTATGTAATTTTTTTGTAATTTTTTAATTAAGATATTTTTGTATTTATTCTATCTTATGGAATAAAAGATAGAACTTTTCAAATGGAATAAAAGATAGAACTATAAAAAACTTATGAAATAAAAGTATAGAACTATAAAAAAAAAAAGAGAAGGTGAAACCAAAGGAGAGAAAAATTTCTCTTCTGTCTAAGAAGATCTTATGTTTACACCATATCTAACTAAAATGTAAGTTCAAAATGAAATCAGGATTCCTTGAATCAAATAGAATCTTTAAACGAGACATGTCACAAATAAAGTCAATTCATAAAAATATATCCTTCTTTTACTGAACTTCTGGATGAATTAACAATGGCAATTCGAATCAAATAATTCAGTATATTTTCATTTTATACGAAGGAGTACATTTATGTTTCTGCTTCATGAATATGATATTTTCTGGGCATTTCTCATAATATCAAGCCTTTTTCCTATCTTAGCATTTTTGATTTCAGGAGTTTTAGCCCCGATTCGTGAAGGACCTGAAAAGTTTTCTAGTTATGAATCAGGTATAGAACCTATGGGAGATGCTTGGTTACAATTCCGAATTCGTTATTATATGTTTGCTCTTGTTTTTGTTGTTTTTGATGTTGAAACAGTCTTTCTTTTTCCGTGGGCAATGAGCTTCGATGTATTAGGTGTATCTTTATTTATCGAAGCTTTTATTTTCGTTCTTATCCTAATTGGTGGTTCAGTTTACGCATGGCGAAAAGGAGCATTAGAATGGTCTTAACTAAATATTCAGAAAAACGGAAAAAAAAACAAGGACAAAATCCTAATAAGACAGTTATGAATTTGATTGACTTTTCGTTACTTGATCAAACAACCTCCAATTCAGTTATTTCAACTACATCAAATGATCTTTCAAATTGGTCAAGACTTTCCAGTTTATGGCCTCTTTTATATGGTACTAGTTGTTGTTTCATTGAATTTGCTTCATTAATAGGTTCGCGATTTGATTTTGATCGTTATGGATTGGTACCAAGATCAAGTCCTAGGCAAGCGGACCTAATTTTAACAGCTGGCACTGTAACAATGAAAATGGCTCCTTCTTTAGTGCGATTATATGAACAAATGCCTGAACCAAAATACGTCATTGCTATGGGAGCTTGTACTATTACAGGGGGAATGTTCAGTACTGATTCTTATACTACTGTTCGGGGAGTTGATAAGCTAATTCCTGTGGATGTTTATTTACCGGGATGCCCGCCTAAACCAGAGGCAGTTATAGATGCTATAACAAAACTTCGTAAAAAGATATCTCGAGAAATAGTTGAAGATAGAACTAGATCTCAAGAAGAAAATCGATGTTTTACTACTAATCATAAATTTCATGTTCAACGTAGTAATCATACTGGAAATTACGATCAGGGATTTCTAAATCCATCACAATCTATTTCAGAGATATCTTCTAAAATAAAATCTAAAGATTCAGTATTTTCTTACAGTTAATTAGGTAAGGTTATTTTTTTCAGAATTAAGAAAGAGCAAGTCAATCTTTACTTTCCAATTTTATGGTAAAATACTTATACAAATTTGAGAGAGATCAATAGAATGGAGAAGGATCCTTTGCAAAATGATTTATCTGATTGGCTAGTCAATAATGAATTGGTTCATAGATCTTTAGGCTTTGATTCTCGAGGAATACAAACCTTACAAATAAAGGTCGAGGATTGGGACTCCATTGCTGTTATTTTATATGTATATGGTTACAATTATTTACGCTCTCAGTGTGTTTATGATGTAGCACCAGGGGGGTTTTTAGGTAGCGTATATCATCTTACAAGAATACAATATGATATATATAATCCAGAAGAAGTATGTATAAAAGTATTTGTGTCAAGGAATAATCCTAAAATTCCGTCTGTTTTCTGGATTTGGAGAAGTGCTGATTTTCAAGAACGCGAATCTTATGATATATTGGGAATCTCTTATGATAATCATCCACGCCTTAAACGTATTTTAATGCCTGAAAGTTGGATAGGCTGGCCCTTGCGTAAGGACTATATTACTCCAGATTTCTATGAAATACAAGATGCCCTTTGAATGATAAGAAATTAATGTTCACTTATTATGACATGACTTCAAATTTCATTATTCAAATCAATGAATATTTTGAAATTCTATTTTACATGAAATAAACAAAGTAACTGCTAGATTCTTATTCGCATCAATAGATATAAAAAAGTCTTTAGATTTTTTCATTTGGAGGAGAAAGAAATAGAATATTCATGTATTTTCTATTAACTGAATATTTTAGAATTGCACCTCAGAAAAGAAGGTAAGCAAGAAAGAAACAGAATAAATAAAAAAATAAATATGAAATTCAGGAATAAAAAGAAGGTATCAAATTTTAAAATGCATTCTGTCTATCTATTCTTATCTTAGAACTCTTTATCTCAAACTAAAGAGTTCTTTTTTTAATTTCGATAATAAATATTATTATCTTTTTAATATGATGTTTCTATATATTTATATTCTATAGATATAATAGAATATAGAAAGGATGAAAAAACATTATATGAGAATATATAATATATTCATAATATTAATATTATGAATTAAATAAATAATCGAGTTTATATACTAATCATATATATAGATATATATATGTATATTCTTATTAAATTTTACCCACCCAATTTATTTTTGTCTTGCCGGGAACCAGTTTTGAACTGGTGACACGAGGATTTTCAGTCCTCTGCTCTACCGACTGAGCTATCCCGACTATTTCTTGTGGATCACTCGAGTAGAATACTCGTACCTATACCCTTGTATCTACGTCAATTAAATAAAGGAGCTCAAATAAAATTAAAATAAAAATTTATTCAAAAAAATTGAATAATCAATGTTTAAGATAATGATATGATTGGTAATGATTTCATTATAGAAAAATGATTCTTTGCATATGCTTAGGATCTTTTCATATGCTTATATTTTATTATTTTGCATAATAAATATTTTTTTTTCAGATCTATTTGCGAAATGAGAAAATAGAACGAATTAAAAAGAAAAGATAGTGAATTTTATTTGAATTTTTCATCAAAATAAAAATAAAGAAGAAATATTTTGAAAATCAAATGGGCTTTTTATTGGGGATAGAGGGACTTGAACCCTCATGATTTAAAAAATCGACGGATTTTCCTCTTACTATAAATTTCATTGTTGTCGATATTGACATGTAGAATGGACTCTCTCTTTATTCTCGTTTGATTTATCATCATTTTTTCAATCTAACAAACTCTATAATGAATAAAATAAATAAAATAAATTGATTATTAAAAATTGAGTTTTTTTCTCATTCAATTTCATATTTGAATCAATTCACCATAAATAATTCATAATTTATGGAATTCATCCAAATTCCTGAATTTGCTATTCCATAATCTATGATTTGATTGTTATTATGATTAATAATTTGATTAATTATTATATATACGTACGTCTTTGTTTGGTATAGACGGCTATCCTTTCTCTTACTTCGATAGAGAAATTTTAGTATTGCAACATAATAAATTCTATTCGTTAGAAAAGCTTCCATCGAGTCTCTGCACCTATCTTTAATATTAGATAAGAAATATATAAAATATTTCTTATATGAAATAAGAAATATTTTATATATTTCTTTTTCTCAAAAAGAAGATTTGGCTCAGGATTGCCCATTTTTAATTCCAGGGTTTCTCTGAATTTGGAAGTTAACACTTAGCAAGTTTCCATACCAAGGCTCAATCCAATGCAAGTCCGTAGCGTCTACCAATTTCGCCATATCCCCTTTTCTTTCTCCTTTTTTTGAGACTAAAATGCAATTTTCATTTTTATCCATTTCTCTCCTATAATTATTATTTCTTTTACATTTATTAATTTTTTTTTTTAGTTTAATTTAGTCAGAAATAATTTTATTAATTAATTATTGATTTTCAACAGTCTAAAGTTCTATCATTGATTATGAAATAATCGAAAGTTCTACATTTATCTTTTTTTTTTCAATTTATTCATTTTTTTTTCAAATGAAACTCAAAAATTGATTGAATCGAATCTCAGATTGTATCTTTATCTATTCTTCTTTATTTTTTTATTTTTTATTAAGACCAATCTTTTCAAATTTTATATAACATATTTTAATATATGTTAGATATAGAATCTTCAGTTGAATTTCATTATATTGAAACATATGATAAACATATCATAGTGAATAAACTATTTACTATTTTTTTCTTGAAAAAGGGGATTTCAAACTAAAAAGCTATGAATTATATAGTTTAACTTACATATGAAAAGAATATCGAAATTCAAAATTCAGATCTGATATTTTTTGAATTTCGACAGTTTTTTTCTTATGTGAGCCCACTTAGCTCAGAGGTTAGAGCATCGCATTTGTAATGCGATGGTCATCGGTTCAACTCCGATAGCGGGCTTTTTTTCTTTTATATAGATTCTCTATAATTGAAAATTTTTCAGTTTTCAAAAAAAAAAAAAAAAGAAACAAAAAATCTACGAATTCAACCTAATCCTTTTTTAGTGTGGAGATTATATCATGTGTATATATATTCAATATATAAATGAAATAAAAAAATGATATATGTCTTAATTGATACGATTTTGATTACTTAATCTTTCCTTGAGATAGATAAAATATATGAATGAAAAAAAAACAGAACAGAGATATATCTTAGAATTGAAAGAGTTTTGATTCCTTCATTTGAATTCAATTCGAAAAATGGATGCCTTATAGAATATTCTATTTTAGTTACTTCCAGAATCAAAATGAATATGCAATTAATCGTTGCAGCCATAAATTGGGATCAGCTTTTTTATCTGTCTATTCTGATCTTCCTCTTCCAATGAGTGCAAACCTTTTTTTTTCGAAAATAGTTAATTCGTTTAAGTTAATAGGACAGGAAAAACCCATTAATAGGAAAAAAATCCATTAATAGAATCAATTCAAAAAAAAATTCTAACAAGATTCCAACAAAGAAAACGTATTTTGTTTCAATTTCAAAGAAAAAGAGAGAAACTTTTTATGCCAACTATTAAAAAATTTCTTAGAAACATAATTACAGCTACGAATCTTGTTGAAAAAATTTGGCGAAGGTTTTCACTTTTTGTTATTGCTTTATCTTATGGCAAAAGTCTGCGAAAACAAGCCTTGTATATCGGAATACTAAGATTATTTATGTATGAATTATGGTCCTCATTCTAGACCAAATTCTCAGCGAGACTGCCTGAATTCCAGAAAAAGGCTTGATGATTCATTTGAAGATGAATCAGATTGGGATGAAAATCCATCTTAAGATTAATCAGATTCAAATGAAAACATAAATAAACGATGTTCCCAGATTGCTACTGCTTGTAGCAATCCTGATTTTGAGAAGAATCAAATAAAAAAAATCCGCGACCTAATTGGATTCTTTCTTCTCAAGTCAAATATGGTGATCACGAGATTATTTCAGGTCGAGATATTATCAATTTTCTGATTCTAATTGATAACAAACTTGGTCAATTCAATTGATTCTTCCTATACACTAGGAATCCTTTTTTATAGGATACAAAAGGATTTTTTGGTATCCTAAATATAGGATACTTAAATTGTTGAATTGAAAAAAATGGTTCCTTTTTTGATTTTTTGAAGTCAAATTATATCAGAGGAAAAGAAATTATGAATGTTATATCATGTTCCATTAGAACATATAATGTGTTATTTGAGATATCTGCTGTAGAAGTAGGTCAACATCTCTATTGGCAAATAGGAGGTTTACAAATCCATGGCCAAGTACTTATCACTTCTTGGATTGTAATTGCAATCTTGTTAGTGTCAGTCATCATAGCTGTTCGAAATCCACAAACCATTCCGACTGATGGTCAGAATTTCTTTGAATATATTCTTGAATTTATTCGGGACTTAAGCAAAACTCAGATTGGAAATGAATACGGTCCTTGGGTTCCCTTTATAGGAACTATGTTCTTATTTATTTTCGTTTCTAATTGGTCAGGTGCTCTTTTCCCTTGGAAAATCATAGAGTTACCTCATGGGGAGTTAGCCGCCCCCACGAATGATATAAATACAACGGTTGCTTTAGCTTTACTCACGTCAGTGGCATATTTTTATGCGGGTCTTAGCAAAAAAGGATTGAGTTATTTTGAGAAATATATTAAGCCAACTCCAATCCTTTTACCAATTAATATTCTAGAAGATTTCACAAAACCTTTATCTCTAAGTTTTCGACTTTTTGGAAATATATTAGCTGATGAATTGGTAGTTGTTGTTCTTGTTTCTTTAGTCCCTTTAGTAATTCCTATACCTGTCATGTTGCTTGGATTATTTACAAGCGGTATTCAAGCTCTTATTTTTGCAACCTTAGCAGCAGCTTATATAGGAGAATCCATGGAGGATCATCATTGACTAGTTTTCGTTGAAATAATCTTTTTTTTAGCTTATTTCAATTCCTATATGATTCAAGAAAATCTGCTTGCTGATCGAAATTGAGAATATATTATATAGAATAGAAAAATATAGGAAGATAGAGCACGATTTAAACATAGGAGAGAGAAGGAATGGACGATATTATCGAATTCGAATTTATAAAGGTTACGCTAAAAGTATGAAATTCTTAAAAGTCCAATCATTTTTTTTATGTGTTTTGAAGAATTTTTATGGTAAGTCTCAATATGGACTGTTTTTGGAAAAACTGCATCTCTATGCAATATGAGATGTTCACTAGCTAAATAACACTATGAATATCACTAAGTAATATATATATACTTATTATATATACTTCTTAATATATTTATAGTAATATATATATACTTATTATATATACTTCTTAATATATTTATATATTAAATATGCATTTTATTCCTAAAAAATAGATTAGGATATTAAGTAATCTGTTTGTTCTGTGATTTTATATTCAATAAAAAAAAGATGAACTAAAGGATCTCGAAGGAAGAGTAAAAAGAAACAATTAAATGAAAGAGTGGTTAGAAAGATATAGAAAAATTCAAACTTTATTTTATTATATTAATAAAATTCCATCAGAAATAGAAAAGAAAAAGGAAATATCGAAAAAGTTCTGACAATTCAAAAATATTATTTATTTCAATTCGTAATTTTTAGTTATTTCGGCTAATAGATTTACCTATTATAAAATTAGGTAATAATTCTTTGGTTGATTGTATCATTAACCTTTTCTTTTTTTAGTGCGAGGAACTTATTATGAATCCACTGATTTCTGCCGCTTCTGTTATTGCTGCTGGATTGGCTGTGGGGCTTGCTTCTATTGGGCCTGGGATTGGTCAAGGCACTGCTGCAGGTCAAGCTGTAGAAGGTATTGCGAGACAACCAGAAGCAGAGGGTAAAATACGAGGTACTTTATTGCTTAGTCTAGCTTTTATGGAAGCTTTAACAATTTATGGACTGGTTGTGGCATTAGCGCTTTTATTTGCAAATCCTTTTGTTTAATCCTAGCAATAGGAAAAAAAAGTCACTTAGATTTATATTATCTATTCTTTTTGGTATTTTGAAAACTTTCAACTGTGTTTTTTTTTCTTCGAATTATATCAACAATTTTTTCTTTTATTATATCAAGTTATTTGTATTTGTTGAACCTTTATTCCATAAAGGACTAATTTAAGGATGAGGGATTCCCAGATCGGCTCATCTGTACTTAGCTTAGTATATTAGAAACTTTTTTCCTATTTCTTTCTTTATTTAGGAAAAATCTCAAGGGATGAGAGATACTTCATAATTCAAATGAGTTAAGTTAATCTTAAATAAGATTAAGATATTCCCCCAAAAAAAGAAATTGATCAAAAAAGGATAAGTGAAGTGATAGAAAAAGAACCTTTTTCTTTGTTAGCCCTATCTATAAGAGGAGAACATATGAAAAATGTAACCGATTCTTTCGTTTTCTTAGGTCACTGGTCATTAGCCGGGACTTTCGGGTTTAATACTGATATTTTATCAACAAATCTAATAAATCTAATTGTAGTGATTGGTATATTGATTTTTTTTGGAAAGGGAGTGTGTGCGAGTTGTTTATTTCGAGAAAAAGTTGGATTCATCCGGCTTCACTTCCTTTTATTTTTGGAAAAGGGTGTATGATCTCGACGAATTACTTCTGAATAAATTCAGAAATCATATGTAAGAACTATAGCATTTCGTTATTTATTGGTGAAATAACTTTGATTCTCTATCAAAACCAATCAAAATAATTTGAGATCTTTAACATGGTTAAAGCTAAACTGCTTGAAGTACAGGCAAAATGGTACTCTTTCTACGACTACATTAGCCACGACTACGTTAGTATCCAAATGGTTTAAAAAAGTATCCAAATGGTTTAAAAATGTATAGTTGAGAATTTTTTTGATATAGAACACTCATATCGATAAAAAAATTTGAACCATTTACTGGAAAGAAAAGAGGTCAACACCTTGTTTTTTATCCAATGCCGAAATGAGGACCTACTGTAATAAAAAAAAAGAGAGATTTTTTGGATTTGAAAAAAAAAAAAAAGAGAAATTTGAATTTTCAATTTGCTTTTTTTATTTATTTAATGAAATCTTTTTGAATTCAAAAAAATAAAGAACAAGCAACTTTGAATAAAGAAAGAAACAATTTTGCTGACAATTATTTATAGATTTTTCTCTGGTCAGAAGAGTCCTTTTCACTAATATATATTCTTATATTATGGTCTTTTAGAAGTTCTATTATATGTTTGAATATAAACAGAAAAGAGAGGATAGGCTCATTAGATTCAAAAAAGAATATGGGAATATTCATAAATAATTGAGCGGGAGAGCCAAATGAATCGAAAGATTCATGTTTGGTTTGGGAAGAGATCATGAAAGTTTTGAATTTCATAGTAAGATAATCTACTTTCATTAAATGATTTATTAGATAATCGAAAACAGAGGATTTTAAACACTCTTCGTAATTCAGAAGAATTACGTAAAGCAGCCATTGAGCAGCTCGAAAAAGCTCGAGTTCGTTTCCGGAAAGTGGAACTGGAAGCGAATGAGTATCGGATAAATGAATACTCTGATCTAGAACGACAAAAACAAAATATCGTTAAAAAAGGTTCTAATGATTTGGAACGATTCGAAAATAATAAGAAAGAAACCCTTTGTTTTGAACAAGAAAGAGCAATAAATCAAGTCCGACAACGAATTCTGCAACAAGCCTTCCAAAGAGCTCTGGGAACTCTAAAAAGTTCTTTAAATAGTGAATTACATTCTCGTACGATCCGTGCTAATATTGCCATTCTCGGTACCATAGAATGGCAGAAATAATATAACTGATTAGTCCTTCAACTTTAACTTTAGTTTCAAACTTAGTTAGGCACTACCTTTTTTTCTTTGCTTTCTAAAAAGAATAAATAAAGACTTATGGGAACTCTTCGAGCCGACGAAATTAGTAGTATTATCCGTGAACGTATTGAACAATATAATAGAGAAGTCAAGATTATAAATACCGGTAATGTGCTTCAAGTAGGTGATGGTATTGCTCGTATTTATGGTCTTAATGAAGTCATGGCAGGTGAATTAGTAGAATTTGAAGAGGGTACAATAGGTATTGCTCTGAATTTGGAATCAAAAAATGTTGGCGTTGTATTAATGGGTGATGGTTTGATGATAAAAGAGAAAAGTTCTGTAAAAGCAACAGGAAGAATTGCTCAGATACCTGTTAGTGAAGCTTATTTAGGTCGTGTTATAAATGCTTTGGCTCAACCTATTGATGGAAGAGGCCCAATTATATCTTCTGAATCCCGATTAATTGAATCCCCTGCGCCTGGTATAATTTCGAGGCGTTCTGTATATGAGCCCCTTCAAACAGGGCTTATTGCTATTGATGCAATGATCCCTATAGGACGGGGTCAGCGAGAATTAATTATTGGAGACAGACAGACTGGTAAAACAGCAGTAGCCACA